AAACGAACCGCTTTCTAGATGATCCTTCTAGAAGAAGGTCGTTTTAACAATCTTTCTAGTTACTTCGTTCTCTATTTCTATTTGAAAGGATCGTAAGGAAAAGGGTTTTGTTTCCAACGAGCTAAAACAATATGTCGATGTTTCTAGTAAACCAAAGTCATCGTTGAATAGCTATTTTGCTTCAATTTATTTCTTTAGAAATCCAAAAGAAAATCGAAGGAAGGTTTAGTTACGATTAGAAATTGACTTTCTATCTTCACCCATGGATCCTTTACTCATACTTATTCAATTGGAAGTCTTGATCCAATTCAAAAATTCTGTTTCGCAATTTCATAATCCAACTTTTTTTTATAAGTGACTCGTGGATAGAAATCACGAGAATGTGTAGTTTTTTTTTCTCGAATTTATCATTTGAGAAGTAAAGGATTAAATCCTTTTAATTTGAAGAAATAAAGTTTTTGATCGGAATATGAATAAAACCGAAAGACCCTTTAACTATTTAAAGGGTTAATAGAACGAATCACACTTTTACCACTAAACTATACCCGCTACAATATGATTATTGTATACAAATAGACTTTTTGTCGAACAAGAGAATTGAGCATGATTAAGATTAAGATAGAATTATCAAAAAATAATAAAAATTAGCGTATTGGGCTTTTTCGTGGGGAGAGAAAAATTTAATGAGATTCGGAAAAGAGGTTTCATTTAATTTAAATTAAATGACTAAAGTTTTCTCTTTTGGTGAAGAAGTTTTGATAGATATGGATCGCAAAAACACTAAAATCAGAACACAAAAAAGCATTGTGAAAGAATCGAGAGTTTTCATTGGGAAAATGAAAATAAAATATAACAACAATAAAGAATCTAAATAGTCTTTCTTCTTTTTGTTGTTGCTTGAATACAAGTATAAGATATTCAATTAATTAAATATTATATTAATTATTAATTAAATATTATATTAATTATTAATTAAATATTATATTAATTATTAATTATAATATAAATATAATAAAATATAAAAAAAGCCTTTAATTTAAAAATTAAAATTACATTTTTTTTATTTGTTTTCAAATCAGATAAATCATTAATTATCTATAATTCGTTGGCCCAAAAAAGGGCCCGGCTAGGTACTGACCAGGCCGGGCCATCAGAATAAGAAGGGCTTTTCGAACAAAATCAACACAAAACAAAGAGGTTGTCCTTATTTTTCTTTATTGTCGATCTCTCTACATATATAGAATAGAGAAAGAAGAGAGAGAAAAAAAAGACTCCTTACATTATGGATAATGTAGTAATTATCTTTTTCAATTGGGAGAGATGGCTGAGTGGACTAAAGCGTCGGATTGCTAATCCGTTGTACGAGTTATTCGTACCGAGGGTTCGAATCCCTCTCTTTCCGTTTCCCAAGTTGACGACTTGATTGATTTTTTAAAATTTTGAAAATATTAGTTAAACGTGTAGAATAAGGAATAGATAAAATTCTAAGAAGATTTGAAAATGAATCAAAGAAAACCCTTAGGATCTTATTCTTCACGTCCAGGATTACGTCCCGGATCATTAGATAGGAATCCAAAGATAAAGAGAGAAACAAAAAATATCACTACGGTATAAACGAAGAGTTTCAGAGTAAGCATTACACAATCTCCAAGATTTTTTTGGGAAAAAAAAGAGAATAGATCTTCTATTTTTCTATCACATATCCTATTTTGACACCAGTTTTTTTTCTAGAAATAGAAATGAATTGTCACAAAACAAATGCATTTGTTTTTCATTAACAAAAATCTCTTTCATATCGAAATTATATATTGTGGGAGACCCTAATAGGGTTAGGGTCTTTTGCTGCAAAAGGGGTCAAAAAATGAAGAGAAGGGGTGGGTGGTAAGCCGGCCACTAGCCAAGAATTTCAATGTGCGAATCGAGGGTTCATACTCTAAAACTTATCTTATTTTATCAATTGTTAGAATTTTTTCTCGAAGAAATCATGCATTTTCTAGGATATTATTATATATATTATTAATTATTAAGGATTTCATCGAAAACTTACAGCAGCTTGCCAAACAAAAGCTAAAAGAAAAAAAAACAGAGGTATGACTGGCATAACATCTACGATTGGATTCAAAAAAGCATAGGCTTCGGGCAATTTTCCGAAGAAAAAACTACTCGAAGAAAGGGCAGAATTAATACAAATACAGATTAAACTAACGATATTAAGCATAACAGACATTTTTTGTTCTTGGAGATAATTGCATTTTGATTGGGTTTTTGATTTAAGGAAAAAGGAAGAAAGTAAGTTACGGTAGACAAAGGATCCTTCTTTTTTTTTGAAGCCACCCAATCAAAAAATCCTCCAATTCTCAACTTAAAGGAGAATAGAAGAAATCATACTTTCATACAATATCTTAATTGAATTCTATGTAATGATCAATAAATTTAGTTGAATTCTATATCTATATGTATCAAAATCCTACTACCCATTTATTCATTCTATAAATTTATTCTATAGATATTTGGACTGGAGTTGACAAACAACCAATACCAATTTTATTGTTTCTTAGTTTAGATTATAAATTGAAATGGGGCGTGGCCAAGTGGTAAGGCAACGGGTTTTGGTCCCGCTATTCGGAGGTTCGAATCCTTCCGTCCCAGAGGATTTTTATGCTATAGTATTCCTATTTTTATTATAGAAAAAAGAATGGAGTGGCCAGCAGTAAATCAGTATTAATTTAAATATCTGTTCAAATCTCATTAACAAACGATCAAGTTCCATAACATATGTTTATAACATATTTTTTTGTTATGGAGCTAATGTCTTTATTTTTTAATTTCATTTTATTTAGGAAGTTCGTGGTTGTCTCTAATGAAAAATTGGAAATCTATGGAACGACTGAGGCAGGGGTGATTTATCCTATCCCCTTTATTCAATTCACTTTATGATAAGATTTGATTATTTCAATATAATTATTGAAATATAATATTACTCAACCCTATGTTTATGTTAAACAAAATACATACAAAATACATATAAAATGAGGAAATATTGAGCTTATTATTATTATATAGTATGTCTGTATCGTTCTATTTCAATGCGAATAATTTTTAGATTTTTCTTTTCGTAATCAGATCAAAAGAATAAAGATTCAAATCTTTACTTAATATCATTTTTTGATCCACTCGGGAAAGAAATTGGATTATTTCTTCTTTTCTTTGATCTATTTATCTATTTTAAATCAGTGATGAGTCAAAGAAAGACTTATCGGATTAAACGTGCTGCTTATTGGCGAATTTTCTTCAAAGAAGATAAGGATGTCTAAATCGGAAACGTTTTCAATTAGAGATATCTTTTTTAATAAATAATTTAATGATTCCTTGTTAGTTCAATCTTTGGTACTGAAAAAGGAGGAAATAGGTTAATCTATCCTATTTAGTCACTTGAAGATGCAGAGTCAATAAGTTATTCGTTTATATAGTTCTATCTTCTTTCTTTTATATTATATAAAATAGAAATACTTTTTATGTATGTTAAAATAGATTTATGGATTATGTTAAAATAGATTTATGGATGTTAAAGATCTCGTCTTGCTAAGACTTTTTCATAAAAATCGTTCCACATATCATATTCATATTTTGAAATAAAAAAAATCAAAAGTCTCGATTACGATGTCTATGTACAACTGAACCAATGACTATTCATGATTCCATAATTGAATCAATTCCATACTGGTTCCAAATTAGAGGAATGTGATGGTAAAACTTCGTTTGAAACGATGTGGTAGAAAGCAACGTGCGACTTGAAGTACACGATCCGTTGTGGATTTTTAGATCCACCATTTTCTTTTCGATTTATCGAGCAATGAAAGTGCTCTTGTCTCGACATCGTTTGTTCTGTTATACTCGAATCCTTCGTTTTTTTGTTGGGTTGTAAATAGTCTACGATGGAGCTCGAGTCGAAAAGTCGAAAGGATTAATTCATTTCTGGGGGGCAAGGATCTAGGGTTAATGCCAATCAATCAATTGGAACAACTTCGTAAACGTATCTTCTATATATAATAATATAATATAGAAATCAAAAGGATCCAATCCAATTCCAACAAGTTTTGTTTTTGAATTGGAAACTTGTTGGGATTGATCAAACTTTTGCGATTCAAAGTGTATTACGCGGGAATCAACTGTCCATCGGATTCTTTGATAGAAAGAAATCAAATCTAACAAATCTAAAGGGTATGTTGCTGCCATTTTGAAAGTATTAAGAAGCACCGAAGTAATGTCTAAACCCAATGATTTAAAATAAAGATTAGATTAAAGGATCCAAGAACAAGTAAACCCGTTTTGATTGTCTCGATAGTCTCAATAACTGGATCATCCAAATCTCATTTTAAACGAGACAAAAAAAGAGGGTAAAGACGACTCAATAAATGAAATTGACTAAAGAGAAGAGTTTCCTTTTGAGCTATTTGAGAGTTATTCAACTTGAGTTATGAGTACGAATGGTTTCTTTTAGATTTTTAGGAAGGGCAAAAAACGACGGAAATTAAAGTATAATTGATTTTCTAGGCTCACATTTGTCATTTAATTTAGAATTTATTAGAATAGAATGCCATACATAGACAAAACTTCGAATCAAATCATTTTTTCTCGAGCCGTACGAGGAGAAAACTTCCTATACGGTTCTAGGGGGGGTATTGTTCATCTACATCTATCCCAATGAGCCGTCTATCGAATTGTTGCAATTGATGTTCGATCCCGAAGAGAAGGAAAAGATCTTAGAAAAGTGGGGTTTTATGATCCAATGAAGAATCAAACTTATTTAAATGTTCCTGCTATTCTATACTTCCTTGAAAGGGGTGCTCAACCTACAGGAACTGTTCAGAATCTTTTAAAGAAAGCGGAAGTTTTTAAAGAACTTTCATCTAATCAAACGAAATTAAATTAAAAAAAAATACCAAGGGGGGGGGTAGCGACTTATATATTATATAACTTTGTATAATTTTTATTTACTA